AATCAGAGCACATGGAACCGTCTCATTATCTTTTTATCTTCCTGTATGTAAAGAAAAAATATGGTGGACTAACTGATCTTTACATCAGTTGATGAAAGAGCCCAATGCAACAAAATGCATGTTGGGTCTTTGAAACAGTTCGAATCATTTCGATAATAATCAGTTTTCTCTGTTTTACCGAGAAGGTCTACGGTTCGAGTCCGTATAGCCCTAATACATTATACATTCCAATTCCATTTTTGTTTTGTATATAGATTTTAGTAGTTTTATTTTAATAGTAGGAACAATAAAATAAATACAATAATTCATTTCAACGGGCCCAATTGGTATTTGTCAAATCTCGGATCAAATATCCATATCTCTTCATCCACTTTCATGAATGAATTACTTTTTCCTCTTTTATTGCCCACGATCAAAGAGTTAGTTATACACTTTTTTTTGGGGTTTGGTATACCCAAACCCAGTCAATTTATGAAATTAAAATCATGAAAGAATACTGTCTAAAGACTTCAACCTGACCCAAGCAAATCCAATACTAAGTCGCATGGATCTAGGACCTATTCTTTTCTTGATCTTGAGTATTTTTGGATAATCACTTTTTGGCTGAACAACAAACCTAATAGATTCTTTCAATTTTGAATTTGCTTCATTAATAGGCTCGCGATTCTACTTTGATCGTTATGGGTTGGTGTCAAGATCGAGCCCAAGACAAGCAGACCTCATGTTAACAGCCGGAACAGTAACAATGAAAATGGCTCCAGTAAGATTATATGAGCAAATGCCTGAACCAAAATATGTAATTGCTATGGGAGCCTATACTATTATAGGAGGGATGTTCAGTACTGATTCTTATAGTACTGTTCGCGGAGTCGATAAACTAATTCCTGTGGATGTGGCTGTCCGCCTAAGCCAGAGTCAATTATAGATGTTATAACGAAACTTCATAAGAAGATATCTCAAAAAATCTTTGAAGATAGAACTGTGTATCAACAGGAGAATCGATGTTTTACTACTAGTCACAAGTTTTACCTTCGGCGCAGTACTCATACTGGAAATTATGATCAAGGATTACTCTATCAATCACCATCTACTTCAGAGATACCTTTTGAATTTTAATTTTCAAAAGATTTTAAATCCAAAGGGTCAGTATCTTCCTACGAATTAGTTAATAAGGCAGGGTTCCTTTGTGCAGAATAAGAAAGAGCGGGTCAGTCTTTAACAATTTCATTGTCAATGTGAAGTATGAAGTATTGATACAAAGAAAAATGTGGGAGAGATGAAGAAGATGCAAGTTCGTTTATCTCATTGGCTAGTCAAGCATTGAGCTAGTTCATAGATCGTTAGGCTTTCATTGCCAAGGAATAAAGACTTTACAAATAAAAAACGAAGATTGGGACTCCATTGCTGTCATTTTATATGTATATGGTTACAATTATTTACGCTCCCAGTGTGCCTATGATGTAGCACCAGGCAGATTTTTAGCTAGTGTGTATCACCTAAATACGGTATGGTATAGATAAACCAGAGGAGGTATGCATAAAAGTATTTGCCCCCTGGAGTAATCCTCGAACCCCGTCCGTTTTCTGGATTTGGAGAAGTGCGAATTTTCAGGAACGGGAATCTTATGATATGTTGGGAATTTCTTATGAGTTATGAGAATCATCCTCGCCTTAAACGTATCTTGATGCCTGAAAGTTGTATGGGCTGGCCCTTACGTAAAGACTATATTACTCCCGATTTCTATGAAATACAAGATGCTCTTTGAATGACAAGAAACTCCTTTTTACTTATACGACACGACTCCAGATTTCATTTCAATCAAAGAACATTTTGACATTCCCTTCTAGATGAAATAGAGTAACTGGATTTTCATTTGTATGGGGGGGGGCGGCTAAAAAAAAAAGAGGCTCTCATTGATATTCCCAAATTGGGAAGATATCATATACATTTTGTATGAGCAGAAAGACTAGGATGAGTTCTGCACCATGAACTTTGTACCGCGCACATCACTTAGGGGGGGCCCCGGAAAGTAACTTGAGCAAGAGTGAGAAAAAAAAAAATATGAAAAAAAAAAAGAGGGAAGAGACGAAATGAAAAATGAAAGGAATCGGGGTTGATTTGTACTGTGTCTGAAAAACATCCTTTCATTCTGAATCTTTTTATCTAATTTTTTTATGAAATTTGAGATATATACGAAAATTTAACATCCTTTTCAAATTTTAAATAAGATCAAAGTATGAACAGAGAGGAAAAAAAGAAAAATGAAAAGGAAAGTAAAGCAAAAGTAAAGCATATGTATCCCGATCCGTATCAACGAATTTCATTTGTATGAGGTATGAATATCTATACGATATCCGATACATTATTCACGTGTCAGGAACCAGATTTGAACTGGTGACACGAGGATTTTCAGTCCTCTGCTCTACCAACTGAGCTATCCCGACCATTTCTTGTGCATCATCCTAGCGGAGTACTTGTATCTATGTCAATGAAAAGAACTAAAAAAAGTCTTAACAAATTGGACGTAGCCCCTCAATTTCTTAGATCTTCAAAACAAAAAAAAAAAAAGAAGACTTTCTTTTAAAATGTAAGGATAATGATATGGACTGTGAATGATTCAATAACGGAGATTCCTTGAATCTATACATATATGTTCATTTGTACAGGTATCGTATCTATACAAATGAAATTGGATTGTAAGAAGAAACTGAGGATTTCTATTCGGATCCGTTTGTGAAAGAACAGAGTGAATGAAATGAGAAAGATATTTTATTTTGTTTGAACTGAACCACTGATGAAAAAAAAAATAGGATAAAAAAAAAAATTAGGTAAAATGGGCTTTTCTTGGGGATAGAGGGACTTGAACCCTCACGATTTTGAAAGTCGACGGATTTTCCTCTTACTATAAATTTCATTGTTGTCGGTATTGACATGTAAAATGGGACTCTCTCTTTATTCTCGTCCGATTAATTTTAAAAAGATCTATGAAACTCTTGAATGAATCATTTGATCAGTGAATATTCGAATTCTATTCCCTTTTCAACTTCAATTGGAATGGATTCAGAATAACTCTTACATTTTTCATAGATTTTTTTGATCCTTAGAATGATTATTTGATCTCTATCATTCTAATTAATATAGAATCTAAATATCGAAATAGAGGGTTGTGATTAATCGTTTCCTATGTCAATATGTATTAGGTATATAAGCTTATCCTTTACTGTCATTTCTATCATTTTAGATAGAAGGATTTTTGCTACTAACGTAGTCAATTTCATTCGTTAGAACAGCTTCCATTGAGTCTCTGCACCTATCCCTTTTTATTCTCATTTTACATTTTGTATAAAGATTTGGCTCAGGATTGCCCATTTTTAGTTCCAGGGTTTCTCTGAATTTGGAAGTTAACACTTAGCAGGTTTCCATACCAAGGCTCAATCCAATCAAGTCCGTAGCGTCTACCAATTTCGCCATATCCCCCTTTGCTTTGATATTTGATACAAGGATCCAGTTGTACCAGCTCTTTCATTGATCTTGTAACTGTTGAATTCATTAGTTAATGATTCCTATATTGAAAAAGTGTATGCTGCTATTTTATTTTTTTGGACATTCTCTATTCTATCATTTCATCTCTATTGGATGAACCCTATTTGTTTCAATCCGAAATGATTCTATCATTGATGTATCCGCAATTCAATATGGATAGATATATCCCACATATATCTATGCCTTTACTCCCCCTTAATTTTTACAGCGCAATTCAAAATAGTGGAACGGTCGATATTCATTGTTTTTTAACAATTCGTCCTCTTGTGTATAATGATAGAATACAAGTTTTTATCAGTTTTAGTCATGGATTTACATTTTTCGAATAAATATGATTCTCTTTAGTTTTTCAATATTTACACTATTTATCTATTAGGATAGAGATAGTTTCGTTACGTGAAATTTTTATTTCTAGTATAGTTTTATAGTTACACTATTAGAATGAGAATGAATTATCATAAAATGATAATAATAATATTATTGAAGATTTAATTTAAGATTGGATTTCTTTTTTTTTATTGATTTCATATCCATCTTTATTTCATATTCATCTTCATATTAATCATATCATATTCAAAATAGTAATAATTTAATTCGAAATTATATTTTCGATTATTTAATATTTAGAATTTTTAATTCTAATATCTAATATGATATTAATTCCAATATGATATATGATAATTTAATTAATATGATAATATGGAATTTAATTTCTTTATATATATATCTAGATATATATCTAGATATAAAATAGATATAAAATCTAGATATAAATAATCTAAATGGTTTTCTTTTCTATTTTATAATTTAGAAATAAAAATAATTTATAAAAAAAATCTCAAATTTCTAAATCTATATAAATCTATAACTAATAACTATAAATAGAATAAATAAGAATAGAAATATAGAAGAATTTCAAATAATCAATAAAATCAATAAATGAAAAAAAAAAAGAAGAAGAATCACTAGGTAATAGCTAAGATCCGAGAGTTTCCTATACACTATTGATCTTATATCCGCCCGCTTAGCTCAGAGGTTAGAGCATCGCATTTGTAATGCGATGGTCATCGGTTCAATTCCGATAGCCGGCTCTTTTTCTTTATCGATCTTTTTCTTTGCATGATTGAAAATATCTACTCTCGCTTTCTCTAAATGTCGAGTTCTTATGTCATGATAACTTGCAGCTATAGCTATGCATAAAAAAAGTTAACTAGATCTCTACAGAAGAAATTTGAAAACGTAGCCTTCACTTGAACTTCCTATATATACAAAAAATAAAAATATTGATAAAATTGATTTCATTCTGTTTTGTAGTACTTCATTAGATTGAGTTTTGCTTTGCTGATCCTTTAGTTCAGTCTGAATTTATAAATTTATTTTATATTATATTTTTTTTTATATTATATTTTTATATTATATTATATATATATAATATATATATTTTTTATATTTTTTTTTTCAAATGAAAGTGAATCAAAAAGGGAGCCTTTATTTATATGTCTCGTTACAGAGGACCTCGTTTCAAAAAAATACGCCGTCTGGGGTCTTTACCGGGGCTAACTAGTAAAAGACCCAGATCCGTAAGTGATCTTCAAACCCAATTGCGCTCTGGAAAAAGATCACAATATCGTATTCGTTTAGAAGAGAAACAGAAATTGCGTTTTCATTATGGTCTGGCAGAGCGACAATTACTTAAATATGTGCATATTGCTGGAAAAGCCAAAGGGTCAACAGGCCAAGTTTTACTACAACTACTCGAGATGCGTTTGGATAACATCCTTTTTCGATTAGGTATGGCTTCGACCATACCTGGAGCCAGACAATTAGTTAACCATAGACACATTTTAGTTAATGGTCGTATAGTGGATATACCAAGTTATCGTTGCAAACCCCGAGATATTATTACTACGAAGGATAAAGAAAGATCGAAAGCTCTGATTCAAAATTATCTTGGTTCATCACCCCGCGGGGAATTGCCAAACCATTTGACTATTGATTCCTTACAATATAAGGGATTTGTAAATAAAATAATTGATAATAAATCAATCGGTTTGAAAATAAATGAGTTGTTGGTCGTAGAATATTATTCCCGTCAGACTTGATTCTAACTAAAAGAAAAAAAGCAAGGTTCATACAATTTTGACTCCTTTCGCTAAAGTAAATAGAGTACCTTGTCTCACTCACATATCAAAAATGGATCGACAATAGGATTCTTTTTCTCCTTTTCAATATCAATACGATATTTCTATATTTCTATTTGTATTTTACATATCACAGGCTCTAATTAGGGATAGAGGATCTCCATCAAATAAGGACTGTTAGAATAATGATATCAACTCTTATTTGATTTGACACGTAATGTTGATAAATGAAAAGAAAAGGAGAGAGAGGGATTCGAACCCTCGGTAAACAAAAGTCCACATAGCAGTTCCAATGCTACGCCTTGAACCACTCAGCCATCTCTCCTACAGAATCTTATTCTTGACCAAAACCCGAATGAATAGCCAGTCATTCATCTTAATTGTAGTACAGGTATGACCGCCTGGTGGTTCCATAGGAAGAAAAGTTTTTTTTTTCCAATTTCATATTTATCAACAACAACTTCTTTCATTAGGTACCCCATGCCCATGATTTATTCAAAATTCATGAATCGCCCGATTCATTTTTCGATTTCAACTGTATGGCGTGGCACATATACGTTATGCAAACAAAATCAAATATAAAATAAAAGATGGTTACCTTATTTTTTTATCATTGAATGATTATTCAATTCTTTTTCCTTTTCATAACCAAATCAAAACTTCTCGAGTTATCAAAAGCAAGCCATAGGAAACTTGGTTATTCAACTTAGATGAAATAGTAATAGTATACTACTATACTTATACTACGAAATTAGAATGAAATATAATCTGATTCAACTATTTCATTTCATCTTTGTCAAAAAGGGGGACAATTTGTGACCCACATTTTTCCAATTAGTCTGTTTTTATGTTATTTTGTACTGTACAATTCCTTTTTTGTGGGATCATTTTCCCCGAAGGGGAATGAGAATAATTATAGAATGAATTGCTAATTATGCCTAGATCTCGAATAAATGGAAATTTTATTGATAAGACCTCCTCAATTGTAGCCAATATCTTATTACGAATAATTCCGACAACGTCAGGAGAAAAAAAGGCATTTACCTATTACAGAGATGGTGCGATTTGATTCTTTTCTTGTTTTTTTACCCCTCAGTTTTACGAGAAAAAGAACGTAGTTAGGAATAGAAAAATTTAAAAAACCTACGCTTGATGAAGGTGAAATTTAGAGATAGAGCAATTCCTTCTGTCGTGTATCCTCGATTGATGCAGCCTTAGATGCTTCAATTATCAATTTTAGTATTGAGCGAAAGGTTACATCTCTAGGTTCTTTATTGGAGGGCAATCCTACTTCATTAGTACCAATAGGTGGCATCATGGAAAAAGCACTACACCTAGGAATCAACAACACGAAAACTTTGTTATAAATAACCCTTTTCCTTATCGGTATCGGGACTAAAAAGAGTGGTTGGGAAAACTAAGATCCATCTCATTCGTGCTTTGGGTACCCGTATAACCATCAAAGACTGTTGAAGTGACTAATTCCTGGAAATCGTAAGCGTTGAGTACAAAGAAATTGTTGGAGTTACCATTTATATCTATCACTAATACGATTGGTGGTAAGAAAAAACCTCTTGTGGGAAGGCTGGCTAGAAATTTCTTGTAAAAATACCAGCTCCTGTCAGTTCATAATGAGAATAGTTCAATTTTGATTACATGAATTATTCCCCTTAGTACTATGCACAGAAGGGAGGAGCCGTATGAGATGAAAATCTCACGTACGGTTCTGGAACGGAGATTCTTTTACAAGAATGAACGACCGTAACGGATGTCCGCTCAATCCGAAGGAAATTATGCAGAAGCTTTACAGAATTAT